AATGGAAAGGAACATTTACCTATTTATATAACAGATCGTATGGTAGGTCACAAATTGGGGGAATTCGCGCCTACTCTGACTTTCGCGAGACATGCGAGAAACGATAATAAATCTCGTCGTTAATTTTGAACGAGGATCACAAATATTGGTGGGGGACCCAATGATAAAGAACTCATATTCAAGTAGAGAAAAAGAAGTCAAAGTTTTAGCTCAACATATACCTATGTCTGTTTTCAAAGTGCAAAGAGTAATTGATCAAATTCGCGGGCGTTCTTATGAAGAAACACTTATGATACTGGAACTCGTGCCTTATCGAGCATCTTTTCCTATTTTAAAATTAGTTTATTCTGCAGCAGCAAATGCTAGCCATAATATGGGTTTGAACGAAGCTGATTCATTCATTAGTAAAGCCGAAGTCAATGGGGGTCCTTTTGTGAAAAAGTTAAGACCTAGGGCTCGAGGACGTAGTTTTCCAATAAAAAGACCGACTTGTCATATAAGAATTTTATTAAAAGAGAAATCTAAATCTTAGATTAATCTAAAAAAAAATGTAAATTTCTATTTAGAAAAAAGAATGGAAAGGTAAAAAAAAAAAATATGGGACAAAAAATAAATCCACTTGGTTTCAGACTTGGTACAACCCAAAATCATCATTCTTTTTGGTTCGCCCAACCAAAAAATTATTCCGCGGGTCTACAAGAAGATGAGAAAATACGGAATTGTATCAAGAACTATGTACAAAAAAATAGAAAAATATCTTCAGGTTTCGAAGGAATTGCACGCATAGAAATTAAAAAAAGAATCGATTTGATCCAAGTCATAATCCATATTGGCTTCCCAAATTTATTAATAGAGGGTCGAGCACAAGGGGTCGAAGAATTGCAGATGAATGTACAAAAAGAGTTTCATTCCGTGAACCGGAGACTCAACATTGCTATCACAAGAATTGAAAAACCTTATGGACAACCTAATATTCTTGCAGAATATATGGCTTTACAATTAAAAAATAGGGTTTCGTTTCGAAAGGCAATGAAAAAAGCCATCGAATTAACTGAGCAAACAGATACAAAAGGAATTCAAGTGCAAATTGCAGGGCGTATCGACGGAAAAGAAATTGCACGTGTTGAATGGATCAGAGAAGGTAGGGTTCCCCTACAAACAATTCGCGCTAAAATTGATCATTGTTCCTATACAATTCGAACTATCTATGGAGTATTAGGCTTAAAAATTTGGATATTTGTAGATGGGGAATAATAGACCTCTTTATTTGGTTTGTCATTCTACCCAGGACCCGTAATAGAACAAACAAAAAAAGAAAAATGGGGTTTTCCCTAAAATCAAACAAAAACGAAGAATTCTAATTCTATAAGGTTGAATAAAAACCGGTTAACCTTTTTTTAGTAGAATTGCTATGCTTAGTGTGTGACTCGTTAGTTTTTTCTTTATAGTATAGTTTAGAATTGGGATTAAAAAAAAGAAGGAACCCCACTCTGAACTTAATAATTATATAAACTAAAAACTAATAACCAACTTATTGCTTCGTATTGTCAAGATCCCAAGAAAAAGTCACTACATGACTGACATATAGTTGTAACAACTTAAATAAAAAAATATTATATTATATATAAATATTATTCTCTATTTTTGGAAGCAAAAATAAAGGGGTGTAGATAAACGGAAAGATGATAGAAAGAGAGAACAAAAATATCAATGATATATTATTCCAATATGTATGGTCTATGAATCACCTCATAAAAGGCAGTGTGATAAAGCATTAATATTGAGGAAAATAATAATAAAGAGCCTCGGGTTAATACAAACTGAGTAGATTGACTCAAAAACAAATTTTTTGTGGAGCTCCATTGCAGAGTTCAGGCCTAACCATTAACAGAGAAGCTATGGGAACGACAAAACCTGTGACTACATAGGATTCCGTTGAAAACGAATCTTAATCATTCATTGAGTGGGATGGCGGAACGAACCAAGAACAAATTGATTTACTCTGAAAGGTCGTGGATTGACTTTAAGAATGAAGCAGTAAAGAGTCAATATTCGCCCGCGAAACCCTTCTTTTTTCTTTTACAAGAAAAAAAGAAGCATTATCTATAAGTATGGGCGTCTAAATATACAGCTTACCATGTAAAAAATGGAATATCAATGAAATCTCATTACTTAGTGTATTATTTATTAAATTAAATACATATGTATCCGTAATATTATTGAATCCTTTCATTCGCGAGGAGCTGGATGAGAAGAAACTCTCATGTCCGGTTCTGGAGTAGAGATGGGATTAAGAAAGAACCATCTACTATAACCCCAAAAGAACCAGATTTCGTAAGCAACATAGAGGAAGAATGAAGGGAATATCTTGTCGAGGCAATCGTATTTGTTTCGGCAGATACGCCCTTCAGGCACTTGAACCCGCTTGGATCACAGCTAGACAAATAGAAGCAGGGCGAAGAGCAATGACACGATATGCGCGTCGTGGTGGAAAAATATGGGTACTTATATTTCCCGACAAACCCATTACAGTAAGACCTACAGAAACACGTATGGGTTCAGGGAAGGGATCCCCCGAATATTGGGTATCCGTTGTTAAACCAGGCCGAATACTTTATGAAATGGGCGGAGTATCAGAAACTGTAGCCAGAGCGGCTATTGAAATAGCTGCGTGCAAAATGCCTATACGAACTCAATTTGTTATTTCAGGATAGAGATGTAAAACTAAACAAAAGGGAGGGGGTATTAAGGATTAAAAAATAACCACACTTTACTTATTTCTTTTCTGGTTTCTAGACAAACACTATTTCTTTTTTTCCTCATTCTTTGCATTGAAATAACGGATTCAAATAAAAATGATATGATTCAACCTCAGACTCTTTTGAATGTAGCGGATAATAGCGGAGCTCGAGAATTGATGTGTATTCGAATCATAGGGGCTGGTAATCAACGATATGCTCATATTGGTGACGTTATTGTTGCTGTAATCAAAGAAGCAGTGCCCAATATGCCTCTAGAAAGATCAGAAATAATTAGGGCTGTAATTGTACGTACACGTAAAGAACTCAAACGCGACAGCGGTATGATAATACGATATGATGACAATGCAGCGGTTGTCATTGATCAAGAAGGAAATCCAAAAGGAACTCGAGTTTTCGGTGCGATTGCTCGGGAGTTGAGACAGTTAAATTTTACTAAAATAATTTCATTAGCTCCCGAGGTATTATAAATAAAATACTAGTAGATGAAATTATGATATAGTTATAGTAGGATATCCGAAATGGATCAAATTAGTGGATTGTGTCTCACGCATATACTTTGAAAAATGGAATAATTCAAGCAAAAAAACATGTTGATTATATCAAAATTAGGAAGCAACAAGAATTTTAATTCGTCATGGGTAGAGATGCTATTGCTGATATAATAACTTCTATAAGAAATGCTGACATGGGTAAAAACGGAACAGTTAGAATAGCATCTACTAATATAACTGAAAACATTGTTAAAATACTCCTACGAGAAGGTTTTATTGAAAATGTTCGAAAACATCAGGAAAGTAACAAATATTTCTTGGTTTCAACCTTGCAACATAGAAGAACTAGGAAAGGAATATATAGAACTATTTTAAAACGCATCAGTCGACCGGGTCTACGAATCTATTCCAACTATCAACAAATTCCTAAGATTTTAGGCGGAATGGGGATTGTAATTCTTTCTACTTCTCGAGGCATAATGACAGATCGAGAAGCTCGACTAGAAAGAATTGGAGGAGAAATTTTGTGTTATATATGGTGATCCTACTCTGGTATCCTAATTTTATCTCTAACTTCCTATTTGTTTGTGAAATAGAGAGGAAAAGTGAGTTATATAACTCTTCCTCCATTAGTGGATACTTCAAGGGAGGTTACCTGGAATGAAAGAACAAAAATTGATTCATGAAGGTTTAATTACTGAATCACTTCCCAACGGTATGTTCCGGGTCCGTTTAGATAATGAAGATCTAATTTTAGGTTATATTTCGGGTAGGATCCGGCGCAGTTTTATACGGATACTGCCAGGGGATAGAGTCAAAATTGAAATAAGTCGGTATGATTCAACTAGGGGGCGTATAATTTATAGACTTCGCAGCAAAGATTCGAATGATTAGATGATTTTTGAAAAAATTCCTTTCATAGGGATACAATTCAAAGTTAAAAAATACAAGAGACCCCTTTTCTTCCAAAGAATAGATTCAAATTAAGATAAGGAGTGAGGTGAGATATATGAAAATAAGGGCTTCCGTTCGTAAAATTTGTGAAAAATGTCGACTGATCCGTAGGCGCGGGCGAATTATAGTGATTTGTTCCAATCCGAGACATAAACAGAGACAGGGATAATCTTTCTAAAAAAAAAAACTTTCTCAAGGAGGGGCCCTACAAAAATAAAAGTAAAAGGAAGGATTTGTTTTAACATAAAATGGATATCTCCGTATCTTTCTGTATATTTCTGATTCATATTTACGAGATGATAAAATATGGCAAAACTTATACCAAAAACGGGTTCGCGTAGGAATGGACGTATCGGTTCACGTAAGAATGGACGTAGAATACCAAAAGGAGTTATTCATGTTCAAGCGAGTTTCAACAATACCATTGTAACTGTTACAGATGTACGAGGCCAAGTGGTTTCTTGGTCCTCCGCCGGTACTTCTGGATTCAAAGGCACAAGAAGAGGGACACCCTATGCAGCTCAAGCCGCTGCTGTAAATGCCATTCGTACTGTGGTTGATCAGGGTATGCATCGAGCCGAAATTATGATAAAAGGTCCTGGTCTCGGAAGAGATGCAGCATTACGAGCCATTCGTAGAAGTGGTATACTATTAAGTTTCGTACGTGATGTAACACCTATGCCACATAATGGATGTCGACCTCCTAAAAAAAGACGTGTGTAGAAATAAGAATGAAACGTATTTCAAGAGAAATAAATGATTCAATGATCTGATCAAATAATAATATTAGTAT